GTTCTCATAGTTAAGGTATAAAACGATGGTTTTTCAGGCCATAGGTCTTGGGTCGATTCCAAGTGAGAACTCTATGGCCTATTTTGTATTGTTTTTAGGGGTTGGCTTTGTTTTGGCAGCGCTTCTGGTAGCTTCTAATCCCTCTCCCTATTATGGTGTTGTGGGGTTGGTTTTTGGTTCTATTGTAGGGTGTGGGTGGTTGGTAAGTTTAGGGGTTTCTTTTATGTCTCTGGTGCTTTTTATGGTTTATTTGGGTGGAATGTTGGTGGTCTTTGTGTATTCTGTTTCATTGGCGGCTGACCCGTTTCCTTTGGTTTGGGGTGGTTGACGTGTTGTAGGATATGCTTTTGGGCTTGTTTTGGGTGTCTGTGTGGGGTCTGTTGTTTGGGGGTGGGGGGGTGGTGGATTTGGGGTGGATGTTGTTGATAATGTTGGGGTGTGTTTTGTTCGGTTGGATTTTGGTGGGGTGGCTTTGGTTTATTCTTGTGGGGTGGGGATGTTTTTGGTGGCTGGTTGGGGGTTGTTGTTGACCTTGTTTGTTGTACTAGAGCTTGTGCGGGGCTTGTCTCGTGGGGCTATTCGGGCAGTTTAAGTCAGAAGATAGTTTAATGTAAAATGCCAGCTTTGGGAGCTGGTGATAGGGGTTTAAGCCTCCTTTTTCTGATCTAACTCTAAGAAGGGGTGAATCTTCGTTCTTTGGTTTACAAGACCAATGTTTTTTGTAAACTATTAGAGTTTAGTTGAGGAGTTTGTTTTCTAGGGAGGAAGTGAGTGGAAATAGGATTAGAATGATAGAGAAGTAGGTTAGTGAGGCTAGCTGTCCGATGATGATGAATGGGTGTTCAACTGGTTGGCTTCCTACTCATGTTAGGATGGATAAGTTGGCAGCTAGGGTTCAGAATAGGAGTTGGGAGACGGGTCGGAAGGCTATGGTGCGCTGTTTGGATTTGTGGAGGAGGGGGCTTAGGAATAGAATTAGTACGGAGGCAGCTAGGGCTAAGACTCCCCCAAGTTTGTTGGGGATTGATCGTAGGATTGCGTATGCGAATAGGAAGTATCATTCGGGTTTGATGTGTGGGGGGGTTGTTAGTGGGTTTGCTGGAGTGAAGTTTTCGGGGTCTCCTAATAGGTTGGGTGAGAATAGGGCGAGGGTGGTGAGTGGGAGGAGTATGATGGTGAACCCTAATAGGTCTTTTAGGGAGAAGTATGGGTGGAATGGGATTTTGTCGCAGTTTGATGAGATACCTAGGGGATTGTTTGATCCTGATTCGTGGAGGAAAGTTAGGTGGATGATGGCTAGGCCGGTGATTATAAATGGTAGGAGGAAGTGTAGGGCGAAGAATCGAGTTAGGGTGGGGTTGTCTACGGAGAATCCGCCTCAAGCCCATTCAACTAGTGTTTGTCCGATGTATGGGATGGCGGAGAATAGGTTTGTAATGACTGTAGCTCCTCAGAATGATATCTGGCCTCATGGTAGGACGTAGCCAACGAAGGCAGTTGCTATAAGGGTAAGTAGGAGGATGATTCCTGTGTTTCAGGTCTCTTTGTATAGGTATGAGCCGTAGTAAAAACCTCGGGCAATATGGAGGTAGATGCAGATGAAGAAGAATGAGGCTCCGTTTGCATGTAGGTTGCGGATTAGTCATCCGTATTGTACGTTTCGGCATGTGTTGGCTACGGATGAGAAGGCTAGGGAGGTATCTGCGGTATAGTGGGTGGCTAGGAGTAGGCCGGTTAGGATTTGAATTGTTAGGCAGATTCCTAGAAGGGATCCGAAGTTTCATCAGGCGGAGATGTTTGAGGGGGTTGGTAGGTCAATTAGGGAGTTGTTTACTGTTTTTAGTAGGGGGTGGGATTTTCGTAGGTTGGGGGCCATTGGGTTTGGGTTTATAGGAGTAGTAGGGTGATTAGGATGGATAATGCGGATGATCCTAGGTATGTTTTGATTAGTCCCTTGTGCAGTGTGGTTGAGGTTTTGGTTGCTATGGTTTGTAGGTTGGCAAGCCCCTCTGGTCCTATTTTTTTGTATCATGATAGGTCGATTAGGTGGTTGGCAATTTTTTGTCCAGTATTTAGTAGTGTTGTAGAGCTTGGGCGGTGGATTAGGAGGTTAAAGTATCCTACTGTATAGGAGAAGTTTGAGTAGTGGTTTTGTTTAGGTTGGGTTATAATGTGGGTTGAGGTTGTGAGTTCTAGGGCTAGGATGATACCTAGGGCTGTTACTATGATGGCGGTAGTTTTTGTTAGGAGGGGTATTGTTATTGGTGGGGTTTGTGTTGGGGTTATGTATGATGTGATGATTAGGCCTGCGGTAATACTTCCGAGAGCTAGGCGGGTGATTGGGTTTATAATTTGTGGGTTGTTTTCGTTTATTGGGGTGATTGTTGGTGTACGGGTGGATTTTGTTTGTACTAGGAGGGTTATTCGTAGGCTGTATGTGGCGGTGAAGGTTGTGGCTAGAAGGGTTAGGAGCAGTGCTCAGGTGTTTAGATAGGAGGTGTTTAGGTTTTCGATGATAAGGTCTTTTGAGAAAAATCCTGCTAGGAATGGAGTTCCTATTAGTGCTAGGTTTCCGATTATTAGGCAGGAGGTGGTTGTTGGGAGTGTTTTTTGTAGGCCTCCTATTTTTCGGATATCCTGTTCCCCGTTTAGGTTGTGAATAATTGACCCTGAGCATAGGAATAGTATGGCTTTGAAGAAGGCGTGGGTTGAGATGTGAAGGAAGGCTAGCTGAGGAAGATTGAGTCCAATGGTGACTATTATTAGTCCGAGTTGGCTGGATGTGGAGAAGGCGATGATTTTTTTGATATCGTTTTGTGTAAGGGCACAGATAGCGGCGAATAGTGTGGATGTGGCACCTAGGCATAGGCATAAGGTAAGGGCAGTTTTGTTGGTGGTGAGTAGTGGGTGGGTGCGGATGAGTAGGAAGATTCCGGCTACTACTATTGTGCTTGAGTGGAGTAGGGCAGAGACTGGGGTGGGACCTTCTATGGCGGCTGGTAGTCACGGGTGGAGGCCGAATTGTGCTGATTTTCCTGTGGCGGCTAGGATGAGGCCTAAGAGGGGGAGTGTTGGGGTCTCTGTGGGTGAAAATATTTGTTGTATTTCTCAGGAGTTTAGAGTGGAGGCAAGTCATGCTATGCTTAGGATGAGTCCGATATCCCCGATTCGATTGTAGAGTACGGCTTGTAGGGCTGCTGTGTTGGCTTCTGCTCGTCCGTGCCATCAGCTAATTAGTAGGAATGATATGATGCCGACTCCTTCTCAGCCGATGAAAAGTAAAAAGATGTTGTTGGCAAGGGTTAGTGTTAGTATTGCGATTAGGAATGTTGTTAGGTAGGAGAAGAATTTGGTGATGTGTGGGTCTGATGTTATGTACGATGTTGCAAATTGTAGGATGGACCATGTTACGAATAGGGCGACAGGGAAGAATAGTATTGAGTATTGGTCTATTTTGAGGCTAATAGGGATTTTAAAGTTCATGGTGAACTTTCATTCTCAGTATGAGGTGATGTTGTCTAGTCCTGAGTGTATAAAGATTGTTGTTGGTATTAGGCTAGTTAGGAAGGCTATTTTGGTGGTGAGGGTGATGGTTTTAGGGGAGTTTTGGGAGTTTTTTGAAAGGAGTGGGAGGAGTGTGGGGGTTAGGATGATTGTCAGTGTTAGGGTTATAAGGGTAATGAGGAGTAGGGTAGTTTCCATTACTTTTACTTGGATTTGCACCAAGATAGGTGGTTCCTAAGACCAGTGGATTGCTTTTATCCTTTAAAAGTGAGGGGGCTGAGGTTTTATACTCAGATGCAAGAGTTAGCAGTTCTTGTTGGTTTGAACCTCCCCTCGGCAGGTAAGAAGGGTTTAACTTCTATTTTTAGGATCACAGTCTAATGTTTGGTTTAAACTATACTTGCATGAGAGGGGTCCGGAGATTAGTTCGGGTTTTAGGATTAGGAGGAGTATGGGGATGAGGTGTAGGGTTATTAGTAGATGTTCTCGTGTGGTTGAGTTTTGGAGTGTTATGATATATGGTGTTAGAGTGCCTCGTTGGGTTGCTGTTAATATGAATAGGGTGTATGAGGCGGTCAGTAGGGTAGCAGTTCCGGTTAGGATGATGGTGGGGGGAGATCAATTGAATAGTGCGACTATGATATTTAGCTCTGCTATTAGGTTTGTAGTGGGGGGTAAGGCCATGTTTGTTAGGTTGGCTAATAATCATCAGGTAGCTATTAGGGGAAGGAAGGGTTGTAGTCCTTGGGTTAGGAGGAGGATTCGGCTGTGTGTACGTTCGTAGTTTGTATTGGCTAGGCAGAATAGTATTGAGGAAGTTAAGCCGTGTGAGATTATAAGGATTATAGCCCCAGAGAAGGATCAGTGCGTTTGGATTATGCATGCGGCGATAACTAGACCTATGTGGCTTACGGAGGAGTAGGCGATGAGTGATTTTAGGTCAATTTGGCGTAGGCATATTGAGCTGGTTATTAGTGCGCCTCATAGGGCTAGGGTAATGAATGGGTAGTGTAAGAGGTTGTTTGGGGAGGAGCTTGTTAGGTGGGTAATGCGTATGATGCCATATCCACCTAGTTTTAGGAGTAGGGCAGCAAGTAGTATGGATCCTGCGATTGGGGCCTCTACATGGGCTTTAGGGAGCCATAGATGGAGACCATATAGTGGTGCTTTTACTATGAAGGCTATGAGTAGAGCTGTGTCTAGGAGGAGGGTGGATCAATGGTTTGTTGATATTGGTGGGATGGGGTGGGGGGAGAGTTTTAGGGTGGGGAGGTGGAGGGTGCCTGTTTGTGAGTGTAGGCATAGTATGGCAATTAGTAAGGGGAGGGAGCTGATGAGTGTATAGAAGAGGAAGTAAATGCCTGCGCTTAGGCGTTCTGGTTGGCTTCCTCACCGTGTGATTAAGATTAGTGTTGGGATAAGGGTTGCTTCGAAGAAGATGTAGAATATTATGAGTTCTGTGGTTGAGAAGGCTAGGATGATAAGGGGTTGTACTGTGATTAGGGTTGCTGTGAAGATCCGTTTTCGTGTGGGTGGCTCATGTTGTAGGTGATTTTGGCTTGCTAGGATTATAAGTGGTATGAGTCAGCAGGATAGGACTAGTAGGGGTGAGGATGTTTGGTCGATGCCTGTTCATTGGTTGAGGTTTTTGTATGGGTGGTATGAGGGGGTTAGTCATTGTAGGCTTAAGGTGGCGATTAGAAGGCTGTGTATTGTGGTGTTGGTTCATATTAGTTTGGGAGGTGATAGGAGGGCTGTTGGTAGTAGTATTGTTGTTGGTAGGATGATTTTTAGCATTGTAGGAGGTTTAGGTTTTGTAGGTGGTCGGAGCCGTGTGTTCGTGTGGAGGCTACTAGTATTGCTAGTCCTGTGCCTGCCTCACATGCAGAGAATGTTAGTATGAGGATTGGTATGAGGGTGAAGGATGGTGATTGGTTTTCAATAGGTCATGTTGATAGGGCGATGTATATTGATAGTATTATGCTTTCTAAGCATAGTAGGGCGGAGATAAGATGTGCTCGGTGGAAGGCTAGTCCTAGGCTGCTTAGAGTGAAGGCTGAATAAAAACTTAGGTGGAGGAGGGGCATGGAGAAAGTCATAGGGTGGACTATGGTTTGTTGAGTCGAAATCAACTGTCTTGTTTTTAGACTAACTTTCTTATTCTGCTCATTCTAGTCCCCCTTGTGTTCATTCGTAGATTAGGCCAAGGGTTAGTAGGAGGATAATGATTGCTGTTCAGGTTAGGGTGGTGGTTGGGTATTTTAGTTGGATGGCTCATGGTAGGGGTAGTAAGAGGGCGATTTCTAGGTCAAATAGTAGGAATAGGATGGCTACTGAGGAAGAATCGGATGGAGAATGGTAGTCGAGCGGACCCTAGTGGGTCGAATCCACATTCGTAGGGTGATAGTTTCTCTGAGTCTGGATTTATTTGGGTGATTCAGAAGTTTAGTGAAATTAGGGCTATGCTGAGGGTAAGGGTTGAGGCGAGTATGAATGTGATTATGTTTATTGCTCTTCTCTGGAGTTTTACCAGATTCTATAGATTGGAAGTCTATTGTAATGGTTATACTAGGAGAGCAGGATCCTCATCAGTAGATGGTTATGTAGAGGAATAGTCAGATGATGTCTACGAAGTGTCAGTATCAGGCTGCTGCCTCAAATCCGAAGTGATGGTTGGGTGTGAAGTGGAATTTGGTTAGTCGTAGAAGGCAGATTAATAGGAAGGAGGATCCAATGATGACGTGAAGTCCGTGGAATCCTGTTGCTACGAAGAAGGTGGAGCCATATACACCATCGGCGATTGAGAATGGTGCTTCGTAATATTCTGTTGCTTGTAGGATGGTGAAGTATAAACCTAAGAGGACGGTGAGTGTTAGTGCTTGGATTGCTTGTTTTTGGTTTCCCTCTGTGATGCTATGGTGTGCTCATGTTACGGTGACGCCTGAGGCTAGTAGGATAGCTGTGTTGAGTAGGGGGACTTCTAGGGGGTTTAAGGGTGAGATTCCGGTGGGGGGTCATTGGCTTCCTAGTTCTGGGGTGGGTGCTAGGCTGGAGTGGAAGAAGGCTCAGAAGAAGCCCATAAAGAAGAATACCTCTGATGTGATGAATAGAATTATTCCGTATCGTAGGCCTTTTTGGACGGTTAGTGTGTGGTGGCCTTGGAATGTGCTTTCTCGTACGATGTCTCGTCATCATTGGATTATAACCATGATTATTGATGTTAGTCCTAGGATTAGTAGTTGTGATGAATTGTGGTGGAATCATATGATTAGCCCTGATGTGGTGAGTAGGGCGGCGGTTGCTCCGAAGATGGGCCATGGGCTGGGGTCTACTATGTGGTATGAATGTGCTTGGTGGGCCATTAGATGTTTTCTTGTAGGTAGAGGCTTAGTAAGAGTACAAAGACGTAGGCTTGGATTATGGCTACTGCTACTTCTAGGATTGTTAGTAGGAGGAGGATGATGGCTGTGAGGAGAGATACTGTTGGTATGATGGGGAGGAGGGTGATAGTAGCTGTTGAGATGAGTTGGATGAGTAAGTGTCCTGCAGTGAGGTTTGCTGTAAGGCGTACTCCTAGGGCTAGTGGGCGAATGAGGAGGCTAATGGTTTCGATTATAATTAGTGCTGGGATTAGTGGGGTGGGCGTACCTTCGGGTAGGAGATGTCCTAGGGAGGTTGTGGGTTGATTTCGTAGGCCTGTGAGTAGTGTGGCAAGTCAGAGTGGGAAGGCGAGGGCTATGTTTATTGACAGTTGAGTGGTTGGAGTGAATGTGTATGGTAATAGGCCTAGGAGGTTGATTGATAGTAGGAGTATTATTAGTGATGTGGTGATGAGTGCTCATTTGTGGCCTGGTTTGTTTAGTGGGGCTATGATCTGCTTGGTGATTGTGCTGATAAGTCATAGTTGTAGGGTGGATAGGCGGTTGGTGATTCATCGGTTGTTGGGCGTAGGGAGAAGGAGGGTAGGGAGTAGTATTGAGAGGAGGATTAGTGGGATTCCAAGGAGGTGTGGGCTTGAGAATTGATCGAAGAAGGTTAAGGTCATGGTCAGGGTCAGGGATTGTTTTTGGTGGTTGGTGTTGTTTTGGTGGGGAGGTTAGTGGGCGTGAATGATAGAATTTTAGGTTGGATGATTAGGGAGAATGTTAGTCATGATATGATTATGATGGGGAATCATGGGCTTGGGTTGAGTTGGGGCATGTCATTAAGGAGGGGGTTGTCCCTCTTTGTCTAGCTTAAAAGGCTAGTGCTGGTGCATAGCTTCTTAATGATTAGGATGTTAGTATTGAGGATCAGGTTTCAAAGTGAGTGAGGGGGGTGGATTCGATTACGATGGGTATGAAGCTGTGGTTGGCTCCGCAGATTTCTGAGCATTGGCCGTAGAAGATTCCTGGTCGGGTGGTGGTGAATGCTGTTTGGTTAAGTCGTCCTGGAATGGCGTCGGTTTTTACTCCTAATGTGGGTACTGCTCATGAGTGGAGTACATCGTCGGCGGTGACGATGATGCGGATTGGGGACTCTATTGGGATAATAACACGGTGGTCAACTTCTAGGAGTCGGAAGTGTCCGGATGGGAGTTCTGTTGTGGGGATTATGTAGGAGTCAAATGAGAGGTCTTTGAAGTCTGTGTATTCGTATGATCAGTATCATTGGTGTCCGATGGCTTTTAGGGTTAGGTCTGGCTCGTCGATTTCGTCTATCATGTAGAGGATTTGTAGGGATGGTAGGGCAAGTAGGATGAGGACGATGGCTGGAAGGATGGTTCAGATTAGCTCAACTTCTTGGGCGTCGACGGTATTTGAGGATAGTTTTTCAATTAGTATGAGTGTTAGTAGGTAGAGGACTAGGCTACAAATTATTAGGGCAACTATAAGGGCATGGTCGTGGAATTCGACTAGTTCTTCTATGATTGGGGATGAGGCGTCTTGGAATCCTAGTTGTGAGTGGTTGGCCATGTAGAGATGTACAGGGTTTTCACCTGTAGTTTGGCTTTGACAGGGCCATGTAATTGGTTTACTAACATCTCATTGAGAAAGAAGCATAAGTGGTTTAGTATGCGACTGGCTTGAAACCAGTATATGAGGGTTCGATTCCTTCCTTTCTTGTACTTGGACGAAGGTGGGTTCTTCGAAGGTATGGTATGGGGGTGGGCAGCCGTGGATTCACTCAACGTTTGTGGAAGTTAGCTCTGGTTGTGAGACTTTTCGTTTGGAGGCGAAGGCCTCTCAGATAATGAATGTTAGTATAATTACAGCTGTTATGGAGATTAATGACCCAATGGATGATAAGGTGTTTCATAGTGTGTAGGCATCTGGGTAGTCAGAGTATCGTCGTGGTATGCCTGCTAGTCCTAGGAAGTGCTGGGGGAAGAAGGTTAGGTTTACTCCTGTGAATATGACCCCGAAGTGAGCTTTAGCTCATGTTTGGTTTAGGGTGTATCCGGTGAATAGGGGGAATCAATGGGTGAATCCTGCTAGGATGGCGAAGACGGCGCCTATTGAGAGGACATAGTGGAAGTGTGCTACTACGTAGTATGTGTCGTGTAGGGCAATGTCTAGTGAGGAGTTTGCTAGGACGATTCCTGTGAGGCCTCCGATGGTAAAGAGGAAGATAAATCCTAGAGCTCATAGTATGGGGGGGTCTCATTTGATGGTCCCTCCATGTAGTGTAGCTAGTCAGCTGAAAACTTTAATTCCTGTTGGGATGGCGATGATTATGGTGGCTGATGTGAAGTATGCTCGTGTGTCTACGTCTATTCCTACTGTGAATATGTGGTGGGCTCATACAATAAACCCTAAGAATCCGATCGATAGTATGGCTCATACTATTCCTATGTAGCCGAAGGGTTCTTTTTTACCTGCGTAGTAGGCTACCACATGGGAGATGATTCCAAATCCTGGGAGGATTAGGATATACACTTCTGGGTGTCCAAAGAATCAGAAGAGATGTTGGTATAGGATTGGGTCTCCTCCTCCAGCGGGGTCGAAGAAGGTGGTGTTTAGGTTGCGGTCTGTGAGAAGTATGGTGATGCCGGCGGCTAGGACTGGTAGGGATAGTAAGAGGAGTACGGCTGTAATTAGTACGGATCATACGAATAGTGGGGTTTGGTATTGTGATAGGGCGGGGGGTTTTATGTTGATGGCGGTGGTGATGAAGTTGATTGCTCCAAGGATGGATGATACTCCTGCTAGGTGGAGGGAGAAGATGGCTAGGTCTACTGAGGCTCCGGCATGGGCTAGGTTTCCTGCTAGGGGGGGGTAGACTGTCCATCCTGTGCCTGCTCCTGCTTCTACTGTGGATGAGGCTAGTAGGAGAAGGAAGGATGGGGGGAGTAGCCAGAAGCTTATGTTGTTCATGCGTGGAAATGCTATGTCGGGGGCTCCGATTATGAGGGGAACTAATCAGTTTCCAAACCCTCCGATTATGATTGGTATTACTATGAAGAAGATTATTACGAAGGCATGGGCAGTGACGATTACATTGTAGATTTGGTCGTCTCCTAGTAGGGTTCCAGGTTGGCCTAGTTCTGCGCGGATAAGTAGGCTTAGGGCGGTACCGATTATGCCAGCTCATGCGCCGAAGATTAGGTAGAGAGTGCCGATGTCTTTGTGGTTGGTTGAAAATAGTCATCGATTTAGGGTCACAGGTAAGGTGGTAAGATGGCTGAGTGTTTAAGCGTTAGGCTGTAGTCCTTTTTACAGAGGTTTGATTCCTCTTCTTATCGGCTCTGTGGTGAAGTTCATGTTGAGTTGCAAGCTCATCGATATGTGTTTAAGACGCATCAGAGTCTTTTAGGCAGAGGTCCGTTGGTTTAGGACGCCTAGCTGTTAACTAGGGTTGATCGTGGGGTCGAAGCCCGCCTGCCTAGAAGATCCTAGCTTAATGAAAGTGTCTGGGTTGCGTTCAGAGGATGCAGGTTAATGTCCTGCGGATCTTGGCAGAAACTAAGAGAGTTTAACTCTTGTTTAAGGCTTTGAAGGCCTTTGGTTTGATATTATCCTAAGTTTCTTAAATGGTGGTGAGGATTATAGGGGAGAGTGGTAGGAGTGAGATGGAGAGTGATGTAAGTGTGGAGATTAGGATGTTTGTTGGTTTTTTAGTGGATCATTGTTTTATTTTGTTTGAGGAGTTAGGGGGGAGTGTGATTGTTGAGCAGTATGCTAGGCGTAGGTAGAAGAAGAGTCCTAGGAGTGAGAGTATGGAGATTGTTGTGGCTGTTGTAGTTATCTCTTGTTTGGTGAGTTCTTGGATAATGAGTCATTTGGGTAGGAAGCCTGTTAGTGGGGGGAGACCTGCTAGTGATAGGAGTGTTAGTATGAGGGTTGTGTTTAGTGTGGGGGTTTTGGTTCATGAGGCTATTAGGGTTGGTAGTTTTAGGGTGTTGGTTGTGTTTATAGTTAGGAAGATGGAGGCTGTTATGAGGACGTAGATGTAGAAGGTTAGTAGAGTAAGTTTGGGGTTGTAGATGATGATAATGATTATTCAGCCTAAATGGGAGATGGATGAGAAGGCTAGGATTTTTCGAGTTTGTGTTTGGTTAAGTCCTATTCAACCACCTAGGGCAATGGATGTGATAGATAGGACGGTTAGTAGTGTGGGGTTTAGTGAGTGTGATGTTATTAGGAGGATAGAGGTTGGTGGGAGTTTCATTATTGTTGATAGGAGTAGGGCTGTGGTGAGGGGGGATCCTTGGAGGACTTCTGGGAATCAGAAGTGGAAGGGGGCTAAGCCTAGTTTGATGGCGATTGCGGTGGTTAGTAGGGTACATGATGGGGGGTAGGTGAGCTGGGTGATGTCTCATTGTCCAGTGGCTCAAGCGTTGATTATGCTTGATAGGAGTACTAGTGCGGAGGCGGCTGCTTGTACTAGGAAATATTTGGTTGTTGCCTCGATGGCTCGTGGGTGGTGGGATTTTGAAATTAGTGGGATGATAGCTAGAGTGTTGATTTCTAGTCCAGTTCAGGCTATTGTTCAGTGGTTGCTTGTAATTGTGATTGTTGTCCCTAGGAGAAGGCTTGTGGTTGATATAAGCTTTGTGATGGGGCTCATTAGTAGGGGAGGGGGTTGAACCATCATTTTCGGGGTATGGGCCCGATAGCTTTGTTAGCTGACCTTACTAGGAAATAATATAAAGGAAGTATGGAGGATTTTGATTCCTTTTGTGTAGGTTCGATTCCTGCTTTTCTAGGTTTAGGAAATGAGAGGGCTGGTGTACCTCTATGTTCACTTTATCACAGTGACCCTTACGTTCGGGCACATTTCCTTAGGTAAGGAGGTAGGCCCGCGTAAGAGATTGGTATGCTGGTGTGTCAGAGGTGTAGGGATAATGTTAGTGGGAGGAAGTTTTTTCATAGGAGGTGTATGAGCTGGTCGTATCGGAATCGTGGATATGAGGCTCGTACTCATAGGAAGCTTGAGGATAGGAGTAGGGTTTTTGTGGCTAGAATGAGGGGGAATAGTTCTGAGGGTGGGTTGAGTGTGCTGGGGTTTAGGAATAGGAGGGTGGTCAGTGTGTTTATTAGTATGATGTTTGCGTATTCGGCTAGGAAGAATAGGGCGAATGGACCTGCGGAGTATTCTACGTTGAAGCCGGATACTAGTTCGGATTCTCCCTCTGTGAGGTCGAATGGTGAACGGTTTGTTTCAGCTAGCGTTGAGATGTACCATATTATTGCAAGGGGTCATGAGGAGAATATGAGGTATAGGGGTTCTTGTGATGTGGCGAGGGTGGTTATGGTGTAGTTTCCGCTTAGTATGACTATGGATAGGAGAATGATGGCTAATGTCACTTCGTAGGAGATGGTTTGTGATACTGCTCGTAGTGCGCCAATTAGGGCGTATTTTGAGTTGGATGCTCATCCTGATCATAGGATTGAGTAGACTGCTAAGCTGGATATTGCTAGGAGGAATAGGAGGCCCAGGTTTAGGTCTACTAGGGGGAATGGGAGGGGGAGAGGGATTCAGATTATTAATGCAAGGAGGAGGGCTAGTATTGGGGTTGTGGTGAATAGGAGTGGAGATGATGTGGAAGGGCGGATGGGTTCTTTGATGAATAGTTTGACTCCATCGGCGACGGGTTGTAGTAGCCCTAGTGGGCCGATGGTGTTTGGTCCTTTTCGGGATTGTATGTAGCCTAGGATTTTTCGTTCGACTAGAGTGAGGAATGCTACGGCAATTAGGATGGGGATTATGTAGGCTAGTGTTATGATGGGGTAGGCTGGGGGAATGTTTGGTCATATCATGGGGAAGCTAGAGAGAGGATTTGAACCTCTGGTTAAAGGGTTTAAGTCTTTTGCATTTGCCGGGTTTTGCTACACTAGCAACCATTTTCGGGGGGGAAATGTGTGGTCCTTTGGTGATTTAGTTGGGGGCATCACTTGGGGAGAGGGCATGCTTGGGGTATTGGCCCTATCTTTCCGGTCCTTTCGTACTAGGAAGGATTGGTCATAGATAGAAACCGACCTGGATTGCTCCGGTCTGAACTCAGATCACGTAGGACTGTTAATCGTTGAACAAACGAACCCTTAGTAGCGGTTGCACCACTAGGATGTCCTGATCCAACATCGAGGTCGTAAACCTCCTCGTCGATATGGGCTCTTGGGGGAGATTGCGCTGTTATCCCTGGGGTAGCTTGGTTCATTGGTCAATTTTATTGGGTCTGGGTGCTGTTAGTACTTTGAGGGGTTGCTCTTGGTTAAGGGATTTGGCCTTGTTTTTGGAGGGTTTGTTTTTCTCCAGGGTCGCCCCAACCTAAAAATATTAGCCAGTGTTTTGGATAGTGGGCCTAGTGGGTTTGGGGGGAGTATGTGGTGGCTATTGATTTTGAAGTTCCACAGGGTCTTCTTGTCTTATGTGTTTATTCCTGCTTTTGTACAGGGGGATCAGTTTCATTGATTACCTGCAAGAGACAGTTAGGGCCTCGTTTAGCCGTTCATACAAGTCTCGATTTATGGGACAATTGATTGCGCTACCTTTGCACGGTTAGGATACCGCGGCCGTTGAACGTAGTGTCACTGGGCAGGCATCACCTTCAATACTTGTTTGGCTGAAGGCTATGTTTTTGGTAAACAGTCGGGCCTTGGGTTTGCCGAGTTCCTTTTGCAGGTTTTGATCATCCTAGTGTGCGCTCCTGGGTTGGGTTGACAGGGTGTATGCAATGTTTAGTCGAGTGGTGGTATTGTGGTTGTGCTGTTAGTGGTGTATGGGCTGGCGCTTAAGGGGATGTGGTATCCTAGTTACTCGTTTTAGCATTAATTCATCTATTGTTATAGATTGGCCTGTTTGGGGAGTAGGGATTCGTGTTGTTTTTGGATTTTTTGGTTTGGAGCTTTGACGCACTCTTTGGTGGTGGCTGCTTTAAGGCCTACAGGTAGTATAGTGGGTGGAGTCTTATCCGCTGGTGGAGGTTGTGTTCTTTGTTAAAGGAGCTGTACCTCCTTTAAGTGGCTCCTAGTCCGTTACATGGGAATTTTGGTTGGCTTGTTTAGGTGGGAGGGGGCTAGGGGGGAACTTAGATTCGTTTTACAGGCAACCAGCTATCACCCAGCTCGTTTGGCTTTTCACCTCTACTAACAAGTCTTCCCACTCTTTTGCAACAGAGACGGGTTGGCTCATGGTAGCTGCTTGTAAGTAGCTCGCTTGGGTTTCGGGGTGGCAGGCTTAAGCTCTCTTTGCCTGGTTATTCTTGCTAAATCATGATGCGAAAGGTACAAGGGTTTATCTTTGCTGTTTGGTGCTTGGGTTGTCATTACTATTTCATCTTTCCCTTGCGGTACTCTATCTATGGCGTCCGGGGTGTTGTGCTTTTCTATCGCTTATACTAGGCTAGGGGTAATGTTTTAGTTGGGTGGGTTAGTGGGTTTGTTGATTGTGATTGGTGGAGCTAGGGTGGGCTTTCAAGGTGATCTGGTGATTTACAGATATCTTTCAGGTGTAAGCTGAATGCTTTGTGTTGTAGCTACGCCTTGATATGCTAAGTGCACCTTCCGGTACACTTACCTTGTTACGACTTACCTCATCTTTAGCTGTGTTGTTGTGTTAGTTAGTGTGTTGGGAGGCTTGTGATGAGGGTGACGGGCGGTGTGTGCGTGCCCTAGGACCGTTTTAAGGAGAGCATGATTGTCTCTTCTTACTGCTAAATCCGCCTTCTAGGGGTAGGTTTCAGGCCCCTTTTCGTTGGGTTTTGCTATTTTAGGAAATGTAGCCCATTTCTTCCACTTCGTGGGCTATACCTTGACCTGTCTTACTAGCGGGGTTGGTGGGCTGTTGGGCTCGCTGTTGTGCTCTCATAGAGGTGGGCTGTGACGGCGGTATGTAGGCTGTTTTGGCAAGAAGTGGTTGGGTGTATCGTGGGTTATCGATTATAGAACAGGCTCCTCTAGGTGGGTTTAGGGCACCGCCAAGTCCTTAGAGTTTTAAGCGTTTGTGCTCGTAGTTCTCGGGCGGATGTCTTATGTGTTGGAGACATCGAGATTTAGGGCTAGGCATAGTGGGGTATCTAATCCCAGTTTGTGTCCTGGCTTTCGTGGGGATAGATAGGTCTTGGCTATTAAGATCATTTTTAGGTTGGGTTTCAGGGTGCCTTGAGCTTATGACAGCTTAGATCAATGGTTTAGTCTTAATTGGCTTGTGATATTCTAGGGCCACTCTTTACGCCGTGTACGGTTAATTTGGGCCTCTTGTATGACCGCGGTGGCTGGCACAAGATTTACCGGTCCATGATTGCTCTAGCTAAGTCAGGCTTGCGCCTATTGCTTAATGTTAATTACTGCTGAGTACCCGTGAGGGTGTGGCTGGGCGAGGCGTCTTGGGCTACGGCTATGGGTGTGCCTGATGCCTGCTCCTTTTGTCTTGGTAAGATGTTAGGGGCGTTTGCACTGGGGCGCGGATACTTGCATGTATATGTTGAGCAAGAATTAACGGTAAGGTTGGGACTAAGTCTTTTGTCCTTGGGGTGGTATCCCGTCTTAGCATTTTCAGTGCTATGCTTTGGTTTAAGCTACAGGGACAGGGTTTGTGTTGTTTGTTTTGTTTCTTGTTTGCTGAGGTGTTGGGTGGGGTGGTGGATGAGTTAGTTGGTAATGGGAAAATGGGGCGACGGTTTAATAAAGATAGGGTAGTTGAATGGTAAATTGGGGGAGTTGTGGGTATAAGTGTGTAAAAAATAAACAAAATAATAAAGCTTAAAAATACACAAAGTATTGGATATTTAGATGCAAGGAATAAATAAAACAACAAAATGTTAAACAAATAAAGTGAATGGTTATTGGGGGTGAGATACAAGCGAGACAAGAAGCGTTGACGAACAAAACGTGTCTTGAAATGAATCATAGTTCGAGGGGTGTGTTTGTTTGTTGAAACGTTTGTCAAAAACAAAAATTTTGTCGGAAATTTGGTAAGAGCCCATTGGAAAATTCCTAGCGTTTTTTGATAATGATTGGGAATTCAGGTGAAGTAACAGTGTAAGAAGTTTATGTCCAGCAACCATTAAAAGAATATAACCCTAGTAAGGGTGTGTGGAGGCTCCATTAACCAGTTGTATGGCAAAGTGCATCAGTGCGGATATGATACCACAAATACTCCAACCGTCTCATTACATCAACCCTTGAAGGCCACAGACCGACCGAGGGCCACCGGCACCCACGTCAACAGATTGTATTTACCCGCTGCACCGGAGGGCAGAGTGAAGTTACTGAGAAAAAGAGAAATACCAGAGGCGCTAAACCATTAAGATGCTGCGATCACGAGGCAAGGAGTACATAAATAGCGAACCAAATGAGCCTGTGGAGGTAATAGTGTGGTGAATCAACCAGTCCATGGTCCTGACCGAGGAACCAGAGGCGCAAAAGTGCAAGGAGTGCGAGGGTGTAGGGGGAAAGAAAGATCCTGAAGCTGGTCGTGATAAACCTTACATACGTCGAGTAGATGATTTCTCGTGAGAGGCCCAATCAATAAATAACCCAGTACCTGAAACTAGTGCCCAGAGAGATACTTATAATTAGTATATATATGACCAAAAACCGTTAATAACTTCTGTTACGAGAAGCAAAACCGAGCGGTACCAGTGATTATCCAATAACACATACTATGAAGCAGAGCATTAAGTTCCATTACAACGGACAAAACCGAGCGGTACCAATAGTTATCCAATAACACATACTATGAGATAGAACATGAATATTCTAGTCCTTAGAGAATTAATGCAATATACAGGGGGACCATTATTGAATGCCCGATACACATAGTATATATAAAATCAGCCCGCGTGTACTCGTGGGGGGGTAGGGGGGGTCCACTATTATGGGGAGTTCCCATAGTTAAGGTGTGCTATCATGGGGA